ATAATAAGTAAACTTGATCCCGTGTTTGTTAGTAGAGTTCTAAGAAAAACCGCCTGATTGAAGGTAATGTCAGAATTTGATATTTCTAGATATAATTCCTTCATCTATTCACTTGATCTTTTTTCTATCCATCTTATATCAATAAGATAGATTAAGGGGCAGTAGTAGAGAAAGTTATACAAAGCTATATACGAGTCATCCCCCCCTCGTTTTTTGTATTTCATTGATTGAATTTGAATTTCGTTTGATTAAGACGAAGTTCCGTAAAAACCTCCGCTTTCTTTGAAATATCATGAACAGTTCCTGTAGGTTGAGCTCCTTTTTCAAGGAAATATAGAATAGCAGGAACATTTGAATAAGTTTGATTCTTTATCGGATCATAAAAACCCACTTTCCGAAGATCTCTTCCTTCTCTTCGGGATCGAGCATCAATTGCAACGATTCGATAGACGGCTCATTGGGATAGATGTAGGTGAACAATACCCCCCCCCCCCTAGAAACGTATAAGAAGTTTTCTCCTCGTACGGCTCGAGAAAAAATGATTCAAAGTTATGTCGATGTATAGAATTCCAATGGCAAATAGATCTATAAAATCATCAAATTCATTAGACTATGATTTAATTTAAGTCCTTTTTTTTGTTCTTCTTTCCCCAAAAATATAAAATCATTCGTACTCATAACTCAAGTTGGATAACTCTCAAATAGCTCAAAGGACAACCCTTAGGCATTTCATTTATTGAGCGGTCTCTAACCCCCTTTTTGTTTGTCTCGTTTAAAATCTATTGTATTCGTCATTCTGATCCTAATCCTAGTTTTTGAGACAATTGAAAACGGCGTTTCCTTGTTCCGGGATCCTTTATTTCTGTTTTAAATCATTGGGTTTAGACATTACTTCGATGATCCTTAATCCTTTCAAAATGGCAGCAACATACCTTTTTTTTGTGATTTATTTTTATCAAAGAATCATACGAACGGTTGATTCCCGCACGATACACTTTTGATTGAAAGTGTTCTACAAATTCAAACAAATTTTCTTTTTGGATTTTAAACTTGCTTGAATTGTATCCTTTCGTCTATATCGAAGATATACTTACAAAGTATTTCCAACTTCTTGATTGGCACTAACCCTAGATCCTTGCCCCCGAGAAATGAATCAATACTTTCTACTCGAGCTCCATCATGTACTATTTACATTACAACCCAACAAAAAAAGAAAAGAGGGGTTCTTCTAGTGGAGCAGAACAAACGATGTCGAGCCAAGAGCACCTTCATTCCTATATAACTATATAATAAAATTTGAATATAAAAAAATGGTGGGTGTAAAAATCCACAACTGATCATGTCCTTCAAGTCGCACGTTGCTTTCTACCACATCGTTTCAAACGAAGTTTTACCATAACATTCCTCTAGTTTGGAGCCGGTATGTAATTGATTCAATTATGGAACCATGAATAGTCATTGTTTTAGTCGGTACATAGTAATCTATACTTGTTTCTTTTTTTTTATGGATGTGTAGATATTTTTCTGAAGATGTCTCATCAAGAATTCAACTTAATCCCGTATTTTATTGTATGAATGCAACATTTTTTATTAGATTTTCTTATATCTATAATCTAGATAGATTATCTATCTATAAAATGATTTATATTTTTATATCTTTTATACCTATAAAATTACATATAAATATAAAATTAGATATTCTAATATCTATAATTTATCTATAATATATCTATAATATATAAATAGTATAATAATAGAATATCTATAATATATAAATAGTATAATAATAATAGAATATCTATAATTATATATATATTATTATAAATATTCTAAAATAATTATAGATATGATAAAATATAATATTATTATATATTTTATAATACATAATATAATAGACATTTATATTTATATATTTATAAAAATTTTTATAAAAATCAAATTTATATAAAAATAAAAGGATACAAATATAAAATAAATGAGTTATTTTTGAATCTGCATCTTCAAGTGACACAATAGGATAGATTCATCAATCTAATACTTCTTCAAGTACGAAAGACTAATCTAATAATAAATCATTACAAATATTTAATTGAAAAAATTGACTACTTCGACATCATTACATCATTATTTGAGTTGAATAAAGTTTTACAAACAATAAAAAAAACCGCATTTGATCCTTATAAATAAGAGAGATAAATCCATGTTTCGTTTTGAACTGAACCAACAATGATTTAAAGCAAATAGATAGATCAAAAACAAATCCAATTTCTCTTCGTTTTTTTTCGTGAAGAAGATTTAGATCCTTATTCTTTCATATGATTGATAAAATAAGAACCGAAAGAATAGGAGATTTCTGTATCTTAGACTGAACAATTGTTACTGGAAGTAATTATGGATATTCTATGTGAAATATTTTAATTTCAAAAATTTTAAAGATCATAAATCTTTTTCACGAAAATCGAAACCTCATTGTCGCTGAAATAGAACGATAACAAATACATACATCTAAAAATTTCCTTCCTCATTTTTTAGGTATTTTGTTATATTTTGTTTGACTTGAGGTTCAGTAATCTTTCTGTAATTTTTCCATAAGAATCTTTCCATAAAGTAAAAAGTAAATAGAATGTATGAATTGCCCCGTCTGAATTGTTACATAGATTTACAATAATAGATTTACAATAATTCATTAGAGCCAAAGACGAAATACCTAAAACTGAGGTTCAAAGAAAATGGATTTGTTACATATGTAACTTGATTGTTTGTTAATGAGATTTGTACAGACACCGATATTGAAATTGATACCTTCCACTACTGATCTATTTACTGATCTATTTCACAAATAATATGGGATGATCAATCATAAATAAAAAAAAAGATCCTCTTTTACGGGATGCTAGACTATCTTGTCTAGGTACAAAGCCAAACGAGTCTTTGTTCCTATTTTTATTTTAGTTTCCCCTAACCTAGCCTTAAGAGATTTAATCCCATTAATTGAATTCCATTAGTACCAAGAAAACCCTCTTGTTTATTTTTTAATAAAACAATCCACAGAGAATTAATAATTAGGCTACCTCATTTAAGGGATAGGGAATAATAGATAGGGAATATAGAGGCTTTTCTTTCGGATTTCGATCTAGAATGCATCATTGAGAATGCAAATGGATATGAGACGTAAGGTTTTTCTAAGTAACTAACCTTCAATATGAAGGGGATGGGCATAGAATCAAAGGCCCCTCCGACTTTTAAAGCAATCTTTATTCTGATATAATTGGTATGCTCTGGGACGGAAGGATTCGAACCTCCGAATAGCGGGACCAAAACCCGTTGCCTTACCACTTGGCCACGCCCCATTTAGATTTCTAGTCGACACTAATAAACACTAATATTGTTATTAGTCGTTCGTCAATTCCAGTCCAAATATTTATGGAATAGATTAGATTGTTGCTAGGATTTTGACACGTATAGACATAGAATTAAACTGAATTTATTGATCATTACATATAATTCAATTAAGATATTTATGAAAGTATGATTTCTTCTATTCTCTTTTGAGACTTGAAGTATTCTTGATTGGGTTAGTTAAAAGAAAAAGAAGGATTTTTTGGTCTACCCTACTTTATTCTTTTTTCCCTTATATCAATACCATATCAATAACTCAATCAAAATTCAATTATCTCCAAGAACAAAATGTTTGTTATGCTTAATATCTTTAGTTTGATCTGTATCTGTCTTAATTCTGCCCTTTATTCGAGTAATTTTTTCTTCGCCAAATTGCCCGAAGCCTATGCTTTTTTGAATCCAATCGTAGATGTTATGCCAGTCATACCTCTGTTCTTTTTTCTCTTAGCCTTTGTTTGGCAAGCCGCTGTAAGTTTTCGATGAAATATTTAATACTGCCCTAGAAAAATTCATGATTTCTTCGAGAAAAAAAATTCTAACAATTGATAAGATTAGAAAAATCTTAGATTATGAACCCTCAATTAAAACATTGAAAGTCAAAGTATCGGATAGTCGCAATAAATCTGTATCACCTCATTCTAACCCTTTCCTTTTTCCAGTGAAAGGCACTATTAATTAGGGTCCCCCACAATATCTAATTGTGGGTATGAAAGAAAATTTTGGCAATGAAAGACTCTTAATTACAAATGATTTTTTGAAAATGCTTTTCCATTTCTAGAAACTACTTCTCATGTCTTGGTGTCAAAATAGGAGTCAAAATAGGATATGTGGTATAAAAATGGAAAATCTATTCTCTTTTTCCCAAAAAATGATCTTGGAGATTGTGTAATGCTTACTCTCAAACTCTTCGTTTACACAGTAGTGATATTCTTTGTTTCTCTCTTCATCTTCGGATTCCTATCTAATGATCCGGGACGTAATCCTGGGCGTGAAGAATGAAGAATAAAAAATAAAGGCATTTTCCTTACTTGATTTTCAAATTTTCTTCGGATTTTATCTATTCCACACCTTTAACTATGAAAAAAGAAAAAGGGTTCGAGAAATTCGAAAGATAAATAAAATATCAATTCATCAATGGAAACGGAAAGAGAGGGATTCGAACCCTCGGTACGAATAACTCGTACAACGGATTAGCAATCCGCCGCTTTAGTCCACTCAGCCATCTCTCCCATACATAAAGTAAAGATTGAAAAAGTCTTTCTTTATCTTTCTTTATTATTTTTTTATCTCTTTTTATTATATAGATATATACAACTTTTATCAGCAATTCCAATTCCATAAGGGCTCGAAAAATATATTTCCAATAGAAATATAGAAAAAAAAAGAATCTTTCTTTGAGTTTGTTCAAAAGGGCCTTTTTATTTTATTCCCACGGCCCGGATAGGTACTGACCTATCCAGGCCCTTTTTTGTTCCAATGAATCATAGATAGAAAAAAATTTATCTGATTTGAAAACAAAAATGCTTGTTATTAAAGCAACAACAATAATAAGAAGAACTATTTCCATTCCTATGATATAGAGTCAAAATAGAATCAAAATG